TGCAGACAGACTAAGCGTGGTAGTCGAGTGAACGGGTGGACGAAGACCGTACAGCAACAGCAGTACACCGCCCCACTCAGGGAAACAATTCTGAATGAGGGTGGTCAACATTGAGCTTGTTGAGGCCTGTGCTAAACAAAATAGGAATTGGCTTTCTACTGATTGTCAAATCAATCTAGAAAGAACAATGGTCATCTGCTTTCTCTCAATCCAATCTCGCACTTGATCGCACTATTGAAGGGGCGAACCCCTTAATGCTTGCCTGGGAGTGAAAAGAGCGATAGAACTCCTGGACTCCTTAAGGGCTTGACGACTTTCCAACCCGAGCCCACACAACCGGTGAAATTTGGCCTCTGATTGAAGGAGTGAAAGAACCCCAAAGAACGAGTGAATGCGGCGGTTGTAGTTGAGAATGTTATGCCCGCTCTGGATTGCCATAAAGACAATACCCTATATGATAAAAAGAGGAGATTGTTTGCCCTTCCGGGCTACTTTCTATGAATGAGAGTGGCGAGATGCTATTCTTATTCTTTGAGTTCACGAAAGACTAAAACGGATGGTATTGACATAGAGAGCGCCCTGGATGTTGAACCACATTCAGAAGGGCGTGCCTGTTCACTCTTGTCGGAGCCTTCTTCTCCAAAGAGACTCGCTTCTAGGGGAGCGGGGCTCTCTACAAGGATTCTGGAGATCCGGGGAGAGGAAAGAAGATTATAGACTAGTCCAGAGACAGAGTTCAGTCAAAATAAGTCTCCATCCATCACATCGTATGGAGTGGAAGAAAAAAGGTTAAATACATACATACATACGTCAGCGACGGTGCGGTCTTCAAAGCGAACCAAGTGTATCAAGGAAGCGGAAACAAGAACTCAACATCAGAGCCAGCATTTTCTGGTGGTAAGGCTTCTTTCAAAGGTACAGACTGGGGAAGGTAGTGAAAAACGTAGACAGCCGCGAAGGATGCGGCAATCTCAGATTGTTCACGTTCAGACACTGCGTTTGGTTCATCACTCGTTGAGAAGGCTGTAGAAGAGGCAGCATTCGCAGTTTTTCTGCAGGGGATTCTTCATAGCATAGCAAGAAGGAAGGGAAGGGCGTGCTCAATACATAAGGACTAGTAGAGGCAGTAGAGGTTGCAATGTAGGTGCTTCACTTCACCATGAGGCAATGAAGATTGTATGCTTTCCTTTTCACTCCTAAATGAAAGCTAAACGACCAATCTCTTTTCCATTCAGAAAGGAAAGAGGGCTCTCATACAAGACGCATTGCCCTTTTTTGATCTCTCCCATGTGTCGTTTGTGAAAGAATTTGATTTCCTTTGTAGTTCACTAAGAGGGAGTTCACATCAGTACTTCGCAGGAAGGGTAAAAAAAACCTCTTCTAGCCCGGGCCTACCGACTTTCACCTTGAAAGCCAAAGAGCCCCTTTTCCCACCCGTGCATGCATGGTAACAATGATTATCACTTTCTCATTCTTCCTTTCTAATCTTTCGATCCTCTCTCTATCGGTCGAGCTTAAAACCATCAAGCCTCCCCAGGGTAGCATAGCAGTCTTTAGCAACCGTCCATGCAAGAGTAGCACCTGCGCCTATAGCAAAGGTTAAAATACCACCTGCAAATAAGGTAGTGATGCCTCTTGACAAGGATCAAGCTTTGTGCAGTACTAAAGCAAAGAAGATCATGCCCTTCGCAATGCTTCGTGGATCTTATGAAGAGCAGTCGCTGGTATCAAAACAAAGTCAAAAGCAGGTCTGATTCATGGCATTCCGAAAAGGCCTCATTGTGGGATGAAGAGGCTAGTGGCCTTCGAAAAAAGAATGAATTGAGTGGAAAGTCTTTTGTGTAGGAATCTAGGCATCCGCGGATGAGTGATCCGCCTTTGAATCATCGGCTAAATCCGCCGGATACGGAATGGCTTAAGTAGAACTAGTCCGGTGCCGCTCGGTCCTCTCTCTAAAGGGCTGTCTATTTTCTTCAAGCTTTTAGCTAAAAATGCGAAAAAGAAACCCTCAATTGAATGACTTTGTCTTTCTAGGAGAATGAACGAAAGGTGGAATTCAAAAGAAGATGAGCGTGAGCAGCGTATAGTCTTGCTACTGGCCGGGGAGACTAAGGGGATGCCCTTGGGAACGCAGGGAAGTCTACTTGACTCTGGAAGTGCTAGTCGAAATCTCCTCCATTTTGTCCCCAATTCTTCGCCTACAAAGGCTTAGCTCATTGGTGAATTGTTCGTCACTCTAAACTAAAGAGGATTCCCGAATGTATAATGGCCTTCGTCAGCGGTTACCAGTATTCTATACTTACTCTCCTTTCAGCTCTCCTGATCCAAAGGGGAATTCATCGGGTCAGTCCGCTGGCGACTTCCAATCCGCGTCTAATTCTGCTTCAAAGTCCAATTCAAAGGAATGGAATCGAAATCCGCTTCTCAATCTTGCGCCCGCCCTGAGACTAAGGCAGGCTTTCGTTCTTTCGACTGATTGCCTTCCGCCCGGAAATAAGAATGATTTTGAACCATGGACTGAAAGCTCCTCGTTCCGAGCCTTGCTGTCCTACTATTAGAAGTGAGGCTTTTCCCGCTCGTCTCGTCTTTGGTGAGAAAACTTCTCTCGTCCATCTCCGTCTGTGAAAAGCATTGGCATTCTAAGTATTATACTTCCTTCTCCTCGTCTTAGGAAGATGAAGAGGCGAAGATTTGAAGAGGCCGCTAAGGGTAACTCGACCAATAGGTTACGGAGTGAAAGACGCTCGACCGTACCCTTGATCCTAACCCTCGGGTTAAACTTTATTTTTATTCGAATATTCTATTATAATTATAATAGATAAGTATAAGTCTAAAGTATATATATATATATTGTTAGTGTACTGATCGATCCGATCGATTGGTAGTGTTGAGTCCGATTCGAGAAAGAAGGCAAGTGCCACTCCTAGCGCTAAGCATAGAAAGCTCTCACGCGCGCAATCGACTCTATCAGACTAGGAATCTCTTACCCTTCCCTAACCCAAAGAGGTTAATCGATGCAACTGCACTCTGTCTTGTGTATATCATCAGTCTTTGAAATTCCGCTACAAAGGAAGCATCGTTACGATCCAAGCCGACAACGAAGTCAGACTATCTGCTGAGGAGAAGATGATGGTAAATCAGCTGAAGGAGCTGCTTTGGTTTTAGGCCGGCGAGTGTAGTACTTGAGAGCGGATTGATGACCATCAGGTGCAGTAGGAGGTGCAGCAGGATGTGGACTAGGAAAGTCATCCTATATGGCTGTAATAGGACTGCAGCAATCAGCCTTAGGCTCAAATTGTTGACGAATGGACTTAAGTCCAAGTCCTCTGTCGATCAGTCGACCTCCTCGCTCTGGTCCACCACCGGGGGGATTGCTAAGGGGGACAGAACCCAATAAAGACAGGTTTGAACACCGTCCATGGATCTTTCGTTTCTGGTCGATCAGTAGTTGCAGTCGAAAGCACGAAGGAGAGAATGAATACTTTTTCTTCCTTGCCTTTCCTTACTGGACGAGGAAGGAAGGCAAAGATTCTAGAGAAATTCCTGGATAATGGAACAAGATGCACTGCAGCAGCAATAGCAAGTCACTTTGGAACGACCCGGCATCGAGGTCTCGCCGAGCCTTCTCTACTGGACTCCCAAACCGCACCACCTGGGGAAACCAAGCGAAAAGAAGACAAGATCGAATCGGAAAGCACTGTCTCGTGCTCGTCTCGTTGAATGGACACAAAAGAGACATTTCATATTCTTATGAGAAAGCATTCTGAATCGGCATGAACAACAGCCCCCGTAAAAGTATCAACAGGAAAAGCAGTTCAGCAATACGATGGAAGCCAAATAATAAGAATTGGCTCCGAACGGAAGGAATTTACGAACGGTACGACCGGGGAAGCCTGCCTAGCAAAGCCAAGTGTGGAAAGACTACCTAAATAAGACTCCTTTTCGGTTGCTGCTCATAGTCTTGACTGAGGGAGGGCTCTGAATGTCTAGAGAAGTCTTGAAAAAAGACTAGTACAGTACGGGTGGAGGCTTTCGCAACCAAGGGTTCTGGAAGAGGTAACACGAAGTAGATGTTTTGCCGGTCTGGATTGATGCCTTTCTTTCTTTCCAGGATTAAGGATCTCCCAAAAGAATGACCTCAGGAACAGTCAATGGGGAATCCCGCCATGCCATCGAGGGGCTAGTGTGACCATCCATAGCATACGACGGGCGAGAGGGGAGCTCTACGTGGTGGCTCAGTGTGTCTACCAGTTTCAGGTGAGGCTATTCAGAGATCCAGGGCCAGTCCCGATTCCATAGTTGGGGCTTTCGCTTAGTGTGGTCGAAGGGGCGAAAAGGCTGGATGCTAAGGCTTGACATAAGTATTCGGTGTAGTCGTTCTTCGCTTTGCCGCTCGAACGGGTCAATAAGCTTTTTTGGTCTATTTTCATTTTCTCCCAAGGCACTAATTTCTATTTTCGAGCGTAGAGCACCTCCTTCTTCATTATTATAGAATATAGAAAACAAAAATGTTGGGGAAGCCCAATACGAGTGTGACTCATCATCTGCCATTTCCGGAACGTGAACGGACAGCCGCTCCTTCCCCTTCTCACAATTTGTTACAAAAAACGATTCTCCACGTCTATTTGCCAATATAACAGGTTCTTGGTAGGCTGCTGCAAGCCCTGCCGCCAGACTGGCTCGAAAGCAACTATTTGCGAAACCCCCCTAAAAAAAAAGTAGATCCATCTTCTCCTGCTGTGGATCGTTCCACTTTTTCTGGAGGGGCAGTCTTCAGTACAATACGAGACGATGGTCTCAGGTCTAGGGGTAGTTCCGGGGAGCTGGGAGTTTTCGAGGGGATATAGGAACCATTAGTTGCTCTTGTAGAATGGTTCTTCCTGCGAGCGGATACCCATTTCTTGGGGAGAGTTCGGAATTGTAACCCACTAATACCACAAGAGCGATGGTAATAACATATACTATAGGAGAAGACATGTCATGTAAGATTGAAAAGAATG